AAGGTAGGGTTCCTTTACAAACAATTCGGGCTAAAATTGATCACTGTTCCCATACAATTAGAACTATCTATGGAGTCTTAGGCATAAAAATTTGGGTATTTGTAAACCAAGAATAAGAATAATGGACCTTTACTTATCTCGCCATTCTGCTGAGCAATAGAAAAACAAACAATTATAATTCTATAAGGTTGAATAAAAATTATATTTACTCTTTAATTTAGGTTTCGTATAATTGCTATGCTTAGTGTGTGACTCGTTAGTTTTAGTTTTTTTTTAGAGTTGAGATTACAAAAAAAAGATGACCCCACTATAAACTTAGTAACGATCAAAACTAAAAAAACTCAAAACTAATAACCAACTTATTGCTTCGTATTGTCGAGATCCCAAGAAACAGTCACTATATGACTGAATCGATCATATAGTTATAGCAACTGAAATTTTTTTCATAAAAAATAAATCTAATTATAAATTATGAAAAAAAAAAAGGGATGTAGAAAAATGAAAGGATGATAGAAAGAGAGAATAAAGATCTCAATGATATATGATTCCAATATGTATGGTTTATGAAAAATCACTCCATAAAAAAAAGCAGTGTGATAAAGCATCAACATCAATATACAATAAATATAATAAATATACAAAATCAATATACAACATTCATATTTTTTATATTTTATATTATTTTATATTTCATAATTAAAAAAATATTTATTATTTTAAATATTAATAAAATTAATTATAAATTATAATTATAATATCTATAATATCAAATATAATATAATATTTAATATTAATATAATAAAATATTATACATTATACATATAAATATAACATAAATATAATAGAATATATAATATTAATATAATAATAATAAAAAATAGAATGAATATATGATCATAATAATAAAGAATCTAAATATAAATAATTACTAAATAATAATCTAATCAATAATCAATATAGAGATTATCTATCTAATAAGATAGATAAATAAATAATAAGATAGAATAAGGATATAAATAATATAAACATAGATGAATAATTGAATCGAGCTTCGGGTTAAGAAAACTGAGGAGATTGACTCAGAAACAAATAACTGATTTTGTTGGGAGCTCCATTGCAGAGTTCAGGCCTAAGCATTAATGGAGAAGCTATGGGAACGATGGAACCTGTGACTACATAGGATTTGATTGAAAAAGAATCAATCCTAATGATTCATTGGGTAGGATGGCGGAATGAACCAAGAATAACATAGATTTCTTCTGACTAGTCATAAAATGACCCTACAAATAAAAGAGAAAAGAGTCAATATTCGCCCGCGTAACCTTTTGTTTTATATTTTTTATTTTTATATTTATTTTTTTTATTTAAATTTATATTTAATTTATTTTTCATTTATTGTATGACTTTTTGGATGATTCAATATGAGGTAAAGTTAAATACTTTAGAAAATTTTTGAAAAGTAAAAGAAATAAGCATTATCCATAAACAAACACGTCTAGTGATTCGCGAGGAGCTGGATGAGAAGAAACTCTCATGTCCGGTTCTGCAGTAGAGATGGAATTCAGAAACAACCATCAACTATGACCCAAAAAGAACCAGATTTCGTAAACAACATAGAGGTAGAATGAAGGGAATATCTTGCCGAGGCAATCATATTTGTTTCGGAAGATATGCTCTTCAGGCACTTGAACCTGCTTGGATCACAGCTAGACAAATAGAAGCAGGGCGAAGATCAATGACACGATATGCACGTCGTGGTGTAAAGGTATGGGTACGTATCTTTCCCGACAAACCTGTTACAGTAAGACCTATGGAAACACGTATGGGTTCGGGGAAGGGATCCCCCGAATATTGGGTATCCGTTGTTAAACCGGGCCGAATACTTTATGAAATAAGTGGAGTATCAGAAACTGTAGCCAAAGCAGCTATGAAAATAGCTGCATGCAAAATGCCTATACGAACTCAATTTGTTATTTCAGGATCAGGATAGGTAAACAAAAGTAAGTAAAGGTGTATTGAGAATGAAAAAACAAACGCGGATTTCTTTATCTCTGGACAGACAATATTTATTTTTTCCCTTGTCCCTTGCATTGAAATAAGAGATAAAAAAAAAAAAAAATGATATGATTCAATCTCAGACCCTTTTAAATGTAGCGGATAACAGCGGAGCTCGAGAGTTGATGTGTATTCGAATCATAGGAACTGGTAATCAACGATATGCTCATATTGGCGATGTTATTGTTGCTGTAATCAAAGAAGCAGTGCCCAACATGCCTCTAGAAAGATCAGAAGTAATTAGAGCTGTGATTGTACGCACGTGTAAAGAACTCAAACGTGACAATGGCATGATAATACGATATGATGACAATGCAGCGGTTATCATTGATAAAGAAGGAAATCCAAAAGGAACTAGAATTTTTGGTGCGATTGCTCGGGAATTGAGACAGTTGAATTTTACTAAAATAGTTTCATTAGCACCCGAAGTCTTATAGTCTTCTAAATCAGACTAGTAGGTTAAAATAGGACATACTTTTTATTTTATATTTCTATTCTCTATATTATATATTATTATAATTATTATTATTATAATTATTATATTAATTATAATTATATTAATTATATTAATTATTATTATATTAATTAATATTAATTATTATTCGACTATTTATATTTTGATATTTTTATATTTTGATATATTAAATTATACTATTTTATAGTATATTCATTCCTATTTTTATTTCTAGTTATATCATATTTATATCATAGTATAGATATAGAATAGAATATATAATTCTAGAATTTAAATTCTATTTTCTATTAATTTGAATATCTGAAATAGATCCAATTAATAGATCGTGTCTCATGCATATACTTTTAATTAAAAGAAATTATAATTTAATAATAAATTGAATAATAAAAAAATTAAACTAAAACAAAAAAAGCATGTTGATTATATCAAAAATGAAGAGGCACCAATAACTATAATTCGTCATGGGTAGGGACATTATTGCCGATATAATAACTTCTATAAGAAATGCTGACATGGATAAAAAGGGAAGGGTTCAAATAGCATCTACTAATATCACTAAAAATATTGTTAAAATACTTTTACGAGAAGGTTTTATTGAAAACGTTCGAAAACATCAAGAAAGTAAAAAAAAATTCTTGGTTTTAACCTTACGACATAGAAAGACTAGGAAAGGGAATAAAATTATTTTAAAGCGTATCAGCCGACCCGGTCTACGAATTTATTCCAACTATCAACAAATTCCTAAGATTTTAGGCGGAATGGGGATTATAATTCTTTCTACTGCTCAAGGTATAATGACAGATCGAGAAGCTCGACTAGCAAAAATTGGAGGAGAAATTTTGTGTTATATATGGTGATTCTCCTGCGGTAACTTAATACTCTCTCGAATTTACTATTTATCTATTTGTAAAATAGAGAGGAGAAGTGAATTATAGAATTATAGAACTCTTCCTCTAGTAGTTGATACTTAAAGGGGGTTATCTGAAATGAAAGAACAAAAATTGATTCATGAGGGTTTAATTACTGAGTCACTTTCCAACGGTATGTTTCGAGTTCGATTAGATAATCAAGATCTAATTATAGGTTATATTTCAGGGAGAATCCGACGCAGTTTTATACGTATACTACCCGGAGATAGAGTAAAAATAGAAATGAGTCGTTATGATTCAACCAGGGGACGCATAATTTATAGACTTCGAAAAAAAGATTCGAACGATTAGATCATTCTTTTAAACATCCCTCTCGTAGGGGTATAATTCTAAAAAAAAAACTAATTTTTGTTTCCAAAAAAATAGATTCAGAATGAAGGTAAGGAATAAAAAATATGAAAATAAGGGCTTCTGTTCGTAAAATTTGTGAAAAATGTCGACTGATCCGTAGGCGCGGGCGAATTATAGTAATTTGTTCCAATCCGAGACATAAACAGAGACAGGGATAATTCTTCTCAAGTTCTAAATAAAGAACTTTATAAAAGAAAAAAACCCATGTACATGTAAAAAGAAAGAAAAAAGAATCAGTTTTCATATAAAATGGATATTCCGCGTATCTTTCTGTATATCTCTGATTCTTCCTTATTTTTTTTTTATTCTTATGAATATGAGATAATAAAATATGACAAAACCTATAGCAAAAATTGGTTTACGTAAGAATGCACGTATTGGTTCACATAAGAATGAACGTCGAATACCGAAAGGAGTTATTCATGTTCAAGCGAGTTTCAACAATACTATTGTAACTGTTACAGACGTACGAGGTCGGGTAGTTTCTTGGTCTTCCGCGGGGACTTCTGGATTCAGAAGCACAAGAAAAGGAACACCTTATGCTGCTCAAGCAGCAGCACTCAACGCTATTCGTACAGTAGTGGATCAGGGTATGCAACGAGCAGAAGTTATGATAAAGGGTCCAGGTCTCGGAAGAGATGCGGCATTACGAGCCATTCGTAGAAGCGGAATACTATTAAGTTTCGTACGTGATGTAACACCCATGCCACATAATGGATGTCGCCCCCCTAAAAAAAGACGTGTGTAGAAATAAGAATTCAAGAGATTCCAAGAAAAATAAATGAGTCAATGATCCGATCCAATAATCATAAAGAAAATAAAAATAATAGTATGGTTCTAGAAGAAGTAGCAGGATCCACTCGAACACTACAGTGGAAATGTGTTGAATCAAGAGTAGACAGCAAGCGCCTTTATTATGGTCGTTTCGTTCTGTCCCCGCTTATGAAAGGTCAAGCCGATACCGTAGGTATTGCCATGCGAAGGGCTTTACTTGGCGAAATAGAAGGAACATTTATCACACGTGCAACATCTGAGAATGTGCTGCACGAATATTCTACGATAGTAGGTATTGAAGAATCAGTACATGATATTTTAATAAATTTGAAAGAAATTGTATTGAAAAGTAATCTATATGGAGTTAGGGACGCATCCATTTGCGTCAGAGGTCCAAAATACATAACCGCTCAAGATATCATCTCACCACCTTCTGTAGAAATAGTTGACACGACACAGCATATAGCTAACCTGACAGAACCAATTGATTTGTGTATTGAATTACAAATCAAGAGAGATCGCGGATATCATATGAAATCTACAAACGAATCTCACGATGGAAGTTATCCTATAGATACTGTATCCATGCCTGTTCTAAATGCGAATCATAGTATTCATTCTTACGGGAATGGGAATGAAAAACAAGAAATACTCTTTCTAGAAGTATGGACGAATGGAAGTTTAACTCCTAAAGAAGCACTTTATGAAGCTTCTCGTAATTTGATTGATTTATTGATTCCCTTTCTACATGCAGAAAAAAAGGACATGAATTTCGAGGAAAATGAAAACAGATCGAATCTACCCCCTTTTTCCTTTCAAGACAAATTCACTGATTTAAAGAAAAACAAAAAACGAATTCCATTAACATGTATTTTTATTGACCAATCAGAATTGCCTTCCAGGGCCTATAATTATCTCAAAAGGTCCAATATACATACATTATTGGACCTTTTGAGTCATAGTCAAGAGGATCTTATGAAAATGGAATATTTTCGCATAGAAGATGTAAAACAGATATTGGGCACTCTACAGAAGCATTTTTCAATCAATTTACCTAAGAAAAAGTGTTAATTTTAAATCCGTTGGAATTCTAAAATTTTTTAGTTTTTATAAAGAAAAAAGAATAAAATGAGTTTTGAATCTACGGCACGATCCATATATTTGCGGATATAGATCATAAACCTACTTAAGATTATAAAATTGATTGATGTATCTAGGGAAGATCCAGAACGGGATCTTCCTTAGATACCTATGTCCTGGCATTTCACGGTTTAATCAATTTTAAAAAGACCTAAAGTTAGGGATTTCTCAATAGGCAATGTTGCTCCAATACCTAACCAAAGAGCTACTGCAGTACCGATCAAAAAGACTGTTGTAGCTACTGGACGACGAAATGGATTTTGGAATTTATTGACATTCTCCAAAAAGGGTACTGTCAATAATCCTATTGGTACTGAAACCATTAAAAGAACACCCAATAACTTATTTGGTACTGTACGAAGTATTTGAAATACGGGAAAGAAGTACCATTCGGGTAATATTTCCAACGGAGTTGCAAATGGATCTGCCGGTTCACCAATCATTGACGGCTCTAGAACTGCTAAGCCTACATTACATGCAATAGTGCCTAGAATTACTACTGGAAAAATATATAAAAGATCATTGGGCCATGCAGGTTCTCCATAATAATTATGCCCCATACCCTTAGCCAATTTAGCTCTTAATACAGGATCGTTCAAATCAGGTTTCTTTGTTATTTGGATAGGTGAATTCTTAAGGATCCATCCCCCAAAAGAACCGGACATGATAATTTTTTATCATCCGGCTCGAGCACAAGAATCAAAAGAATGACAGAAATATATCCATAGAACATAAATGGGTACATAGAGAATCTATATTTCATATCATACATATCTACATATACAATGTAGAATGACTCTATGTAAGAAAAGATTTATAAAATTCCATTTCCCCGGGTTGCAACGATTCATTGCTCATTGCAAAGAATTCAGTTCTGGCAAAGAAATGCTCCATATCCAAGCAGGCTTACAACGATAATGATCAAGTGCTTTTTGGATTATCTCATGTCTTTTGTTTGCTATTTATCCCCACAAAATCTCGATTTTCTTACATACAACAATACAAAGTTTTTACTTATTATTAATAAAGTCTAATCTCTGTTCTTCTTTAGATCCCTTATTTCACTCCGATAGTATTATAGATCAGGGTCGATGCAAAGGAAATGAATGCATCTACATACTATAATTAGATTACTATCAAATCAAATTAATCAAATAAATACTATCTATCTAATCTAATATCTAATTACTAATAAATTAATAAATTATAATTTTATAATTATTATAATATATAATTATTATATAATTATATATTATAATTATATAATAAAAAAATCAAACAAAGTGGAATAGATAGAACATTGGATCATGCCACATCACTTATTCTAGGGATCTTACGGAGCCTGTTCATGCATAACATGATTAGGGTATAATCATAGAAAAGATTCTCCTCAAGCTAACCGGCCTATCCTATGCTACATAAGGGGATTGACCTGATGGTTGGATGCAGAGACACATTGGGTTGTGAATTCCAACGTGGCGGAAAAAATCATATATCCGCATGGAACAATCAATAGTTCAAGTCACACACTCCCATAATCCATCCTCTTTTAGTAAAATATACTTCAACTATTCGTAACAATACAATACTTCAGAGTTGAAGAGAAGTATCCAAATAACATGCCTTAATTTTTCAATAATCCATATTTGTTTTGTAGCAATTAAATATTTTTGTTCCTCCCCTATATGATAAATTACAAATATATATGATCTGCCTTTTCTATAAAGGACCTGAAATGCCTTGCTTACGTATCATTGGGAAGTGCATTAACATAAATACGGCAGTAAGAAGAGGTAATACAAAAGTATGTAAACTATAAAAACGAGTCAAAGTGGATTGGCCCACACTAGCGCTTCCACGTAATAATTCTACCAGGGACGATCCTATTATAGGAATAGCTTCAGGCACGCCTGTTACGATTTTTACTGCCCAATAGCCAATTTGGTCCCGAGGTAAGGAATAACCAGTTACGCCAAAAGATGCGGTCAATACAGCCAGAACCACCCCCGTAACCCAAGTTAATTCGCGGGGTTTTTTAAACCCACCCGTAAGATACACACGAAATACGTGCAAGATCATCATTAGAACCATCATACTTGCTGACCATCGATGAACTGATCGAATTAACCAACCAAAATTGGCCTCAGTCATTATGTATTGAACAGAGGAAAAAGCCTCTGTAACAGTTGGACGATAGTAAAAAGTCATAGCAAAACCCGTAGCCACTTGTACTAAAAAACAAGTAAGCGTAATCCCGCCTAGACAATAAAATATGTTGACATGAGGAGGAACATATTTACTAGTTATATCATCTGCAATCGCTTGAATCTCGAGACGTTCTTCGAACCAATCGTATACTTTATTGAGATAGGTAACCCAAGAAGGACTCCCCCTCTGAGAGCCACATATGAGAATTTCATCTCGTACGGCTCAAGCCGAAACACACAAATACTGGTTTCAATGGATATGGAATAGATAGTTCAAAACTTCTTGGGTCTTAGCCACGTCACTCTATTTGACCCAAAGATACGAAGTAAGAATAAGAAAAATCCGGAATCTCTTCTTTGTGATTATAATGCCAAGAAATACAATCTCAAGTTGGCTCCTCCATCTTTCTTTTATGTTAATTATAACAGGCCTCTTGAATCTTCTCTTCCCTATCTTTTTTTTTTAACTTTATTTGATATTATTTGATAAGAATTATCTTGTTGAGACCCTATGAATCAATTGAAACCTCAGATTCATACTAGAACCACGATGATTTAAGAAAGCAAAAGCTAAACTAAAAGTTTCTCTGAGTAAAAACCATTTGATCATCACTTATTCAATGAATGTAATGACTCAATAAAATCTATATCTATAGCTATAGCTATAGAAAGAGTTTTCTTTTGGTCAAAACTGAAAGGAAAAATTTGTTTGATTTCGAAAAGGCCTATTTCCATCCGCTTGCGAGGTCTGAAGAATAGGTATGAATCATAGTTCAAATATTTCTTTTATTGATCTATTCTATATAGTCCGTGCTCCAGAGACTAGAATAAATATCTGACGAAGTAGAATCATCTTGATAGAGATGACAGGTACATTCTCTGTATTATCAATAGGATCAATTATAACAAGTCACACGCTCATATTCCGGAAATGAAATATTGAAACAAATAAATTTCACGATCGAACTACCAGAATAGTCTATAAATACAAGTCTTAAGCAATCTTAAGTTGAAGTATTAAGTAAGTTTAAGTAAAATAATACTTTTTTATTGATTTATTGAAAAATAAGGACTTCCCGTTTTTATAAACTTTTATAAATTTTATAAACTAATTCATTGAAATTCCGTCCAGTAAAATGGAAGAATTATAAATTTCCAAAATAATAGATAAAAATATTGCAAATAGAGCCATTGCAACCCCCATAATTGGTGTAGTCCCCCATCCTGGAGCTACTTTTCCATATTCCGAATTCAATGGTTTCAATAAATTCCCTACGTTAGTTCGTCTTGGCCCAGATCTAGAACTACTCTCAACGGTTTTTGTAGCCATAAATCCTCTTTCATCATGAGTTGAAATCTGTTGACTTTGTATATCCTTCCGTTTTAGTTGTAAATAAACGACATTGTGGTGATCCATTGTGATCTTGAAATTATCGAAAAATGGAAACAGCAACCCTAGTCGCCATCTCCATATCCGGTTTACTTGTAAGCTTTACTGGGTACGCCTTATATACCGCTTTTGGGCAACCCTCGCAAAAATTAAGAGATCCCTTCGAAGAACATGGGGACTAGTTGAAGTAATGAGCCCCCCATATTCATATTGGGGGGCTCATTACTTCCATGGAGATAATGAAAAATCATTTCATTTTTTTAGTTGGAACTTTAGGTGGTTCTCGAAAAAAGATAGCGAAAAAGATTATTCCTAAAGTTGAAACTAACAGGAATGTATAAACCAATGCTTCCATAGATTCGATCGTGGTTTACAATTATAGCTTCCATACCTATTCATTTTGGGTCATTTACAAAAAAAAATTATAAATTTAAATTTACAATTTGCTATTACTATAACTATAATATAAATTATAAATGATAGTATAATATTTACTATATACCATATTTAATACTATAATTTATATAATTTAGTATTACTTAGTATTACTATAATTCTATCTATCTATATTCTATCTATCTATATATATATACTATATATATATAAATATATAAATATATAAGTATAATATAATAATATAAATATTAATATAAATATAATAATATAATAATAATAAAAA